TGAAGAAAGGAATTCCTATTACTCCAATGAACAAAGTAAATAAACCTAATACAAGCATAGGAAATAACATAGTATTATCTGACTCAAGGGGATCCGAAAAACTTTTATTAGTCCCGAAATCGGGAATAGTGCATAAAGACGCTGTCATACTACTTGTATTACTATTAAGTGTATTTTTTTTTTGAAAAAAAAATATTTTTTTTTCATTTTTCTTTGTTAAAAAAGGTAATAAGGAAAAATTGGTTTTAATTGCCCCTTGTACTTCTCTACCCCATAAGGATGTTGAATAAACCGATCTTTTTTTTTTGACACTATAAGTTTGAAAATAAAAATTTAAATGGCCCTCAAACGTAAGTAAATATATCCGAAACATATAAAACGCGGTTAATCCCGCGGTAGAACAAGCAATTATTGCAAAAAATGGTGAATACAACCAAGTATCATTAAGAATTTCATCTTTGGACCAAAAACAGCCAAGAGGGGGAATACCGCAAAGAGAAAGTGTCCCTACTAAAAACAATGCTCTTGTAATTGGTACCTGTTTTTTTAAACCCCCCATAAGACCCAAATTCTGGCTTTTATCTGTAGAATAACCAACAATAGTTTCCATTGAATGAATAATGGATCCGGAGCCTAAAAATAATAATGCTTTGGAATAAGCATGAGTGATCAAATGAAACAAAGCCGCTTGATAAGAACCCATACCAAGAGCCAACATCATATAGCCCAATTGAGACATTGTGGAATATGCTAAACCCCTCTTAATATCTTTTTGAGCAAAACCTAAAGTGGCCCCTAAAAATAATGTGATTATACCTATCCACGCTATTATATTCATTATGTAAGGTAAAACTATTAAAATAGGTAGAAGTCGGGCGACAAGAAAAATACCAGCTGCTACCATAGTAGCAGCATGTATAAGAGCTGAAATAGGAGTGGGCCCTTCCATGGCATCGGGTAACCATACGTGAAAAGGAAATTGAGCAGATTTTGCAATCGCACCCGCAAATAATAGAAAGGCGCACAAAGTAGAAAATAAAAGATTAACTTCATTCTTATAAACCAATTTATTGAATATTTCAAATAAATCTCTAAATTCTAAACTACCCGTTATCCAATAAAAGCCTAAAATTGATAATAATAAACAAAAATCTCCAACGCGATTAGTCACAAATGCTTTTTGACAAGCATTCGCTGCAGTAGGCCGGGTGAACCAAAACCCTATTAATAGATAAGAACACAGTCCAACGAATTCCCAAAAAAAATAAATTTGTATCATATTACAACTAATAACTAATCCTACCATGGAGATATTGAAAAGATTCATATAAGCAAAAAACCTCAAATACCCCTCATCATGAGACATATAATAATCACTATAAATAAGAACCAGACTTCCTACAGTAGTTATTAATATTAACATAATAGAAGTAAGCGGGTCAATTAAAGAACCAAATTCTAAGGAAAAGTCATTATTGATAGTCCAAGACCATATAGATAGATATATAGTGGGTTTATTAACTTGTTGAATAGCCAGATAGGTTGAAAAAATCATAACGATACTTAAGAGTAGAATACTTGGAAAAACCCACATACGGCGAAGAGCTTTTGTTGCCGTGGGGAAAAGTAAAAGTCCAGTTCCTATTAATATAGGAACTGGAAGGGGAATAAAAGGTAAAATCCATGAATATTGATATATATATTGCATATAAAAATTTTTTATATCTTAATCTAATTGTTTATGATTTACCGGCTCTTAGTTTTTTTTAATGAAAGGGTTCGGTTAATAAAAAAAAATTATATAATTTTATAGACGGAATGTTTTGTACGTATTATTACACTAATTTATATATCTATTATCTATAGCACAAGGATAAAGAATTAGACCAAAATAATAAAAAAGTCTTTGACCTGAATCATAAAAAACTAAAATTTTTACCAAAAAAGTTATTTTTTGTTGGCTTATTTAGAATCATTAACCAATATATTTTTGGAACGTAATTGATTATGTAAGACAAGACATTTCGTTTTTTAGTAAAGGCTTGGATCTTCAAACCAAAATATCCGAGTCTAACACTTGGCCTTCCCCAAAATTAAAAGGAGTAATTAATAACATATCTTTTATAAACTTAATAGATTAAGTACAGGTCTTTTGTACATTTTTAAATTTAATGTACTCTTTGTGGGACCCTAGCCTATTAACTTTGGAATTAATACGGTACGGGGGCTTAAACTTTTAATAATTTTATTACCCGTATAAATAATAAATAGATGTAGGACAACACAAATAAATTTTAGAGAGATATAAATAAGGGTATTTAGTCTTTTTTTTTTACTATATTGGGGTAGACAGGCAATAAATAAATAGATAACCAAATAAGAAAAAGTAAAAAACAATGAGTTTTTTTGAACAATAGATAATAAATGTCTTTGACATTCACCAATTAAAAACTTTTTTTTAATGGCAGTTCCGAAAAAACGGACTTCGATCTCAAAAAAACGTATTCGTAAAAATTTTTGGAAAAATAAAGGATATTTGGCAGCATCCAAAGCTTTTTCATTAGGTAAATCTCTTTCTACAAGGAATTTCAAAAGTTTTTTTTATGCAACAAAAAAATAATAAAAGATTATAAAAACCTGAGTTGCTTTGATTCCAAAAGGAATAAGTTTTTTTTGTTTCTAATTAATTAGAAATTATTTATAAAGTGTTTATAAATTTTATTTGTTTAATAGAACTAAAAAGAAAAGTAAATATTTTAGAATGTTTTGACCCGATCAATAACAATGATTAATTAGGTTTGGTTTTATAATTAAAAATTTCTAGGTTCTTTGAAATAAGGAATAAACATAAGATTTAACCTTTTTTTGCATATGTTTTATCGTTTTTAATATCGATGGGGAAAATAAGAATCCCCGTCGATATTAAAAAAAGAAAAGACTCTCATTTTTTTTTAGTGATTTTAGGATGAATACGCTAATGTTATAAGCTATGTTTTCACGCAAAGATAAATCAATAAACCTATATTGCATTGAATTGACTACTTCTCTCTCGACAATTGAATAAAAAAGGAGTTATTATGATTTCGAACAAGCCGCTATGGTGAAATCGGTAGACACGCTGCTCTTAGGAAGCAGTGCTAGAGCATCTCGGTTCGAGTCCGAGTGGCGGCATGTCATCTTCTAAAGAAGTCCTATACTAAGTTCAACTACCGAGTTCAATTCAATTATCCTATAATTGAAATTGAATTTAAATCCCCTATTTTTTTTTTTTTTACTTTGTTATGATATTTTCAACTTTAGAGCATATATTTACACATATATCCTTTTCAGTCGTTTCAATTGTAATTACAATTCATTTGCTAACCTTATTAGTAGATGAAATCTTAAGACTGTCTGATTCGTCAGAAAAAGGGATGATAACTACTTTTTCCTGTCTAACGGGATTATTAGTGACTCGTTGGATTTATTTGGAACATTTACCATTAAGTAATTTATATGAATCATTAATTTTTCTTTCATGGAGTTTCTCCAGTATTCATATGGTTCCTTATTTCAAAAAATCAAAAGCTTTTTTGAATTTAAACGCAATAACCGCGCCAAGTGCCATTTTTACACAAGGTTTTGCTACTTCAGGCCTTTTAACTGAAATGAACCAATCCGAAATATTAGTACCCGCTCTTCAATCCTATTGGTTAATAATGCACGTAAGTATGATGGTATTAGGCTATGCAGCTCTTTTATGTGGATCATTATTATCACTAGCTCTTCTAGTTATTACATTTAATAATTTATTACTAAGTTTTAGTAAAAGCGAAAATTTTGTAAATGATCCAATTTCGCCGGGCAAAATTCAATACATAATAGAAAAAAAGAACCGTTTAAACCATTTACTAAAAACTTATTTTATTTTTTCTAGGAATTATTACAGGTTTCACTTGATTGAACAATTGGACTTTTGGAGTTATCGTATTATTAGTTTAGGGTTTATATTTTTAACGATAGGTATTCTTTCGGGAGCTGTATGGGCTAATGAAGCATGGGGGGCGTATTGGAATTGGGATCCAAAGGAGACTTGGGCTTTTATTACTTGGACCATATTTGCAATTTATTTACATATTCGAATAACTAAAAGTTTTAAAACGGAAAATTCTGCAATTGTTGCCTCAATTGGCTTTCTTATAATTTGGATATGTTATTTTGGGGTTAATTTATTAGGAATAGGATTACATAATTATGGTTCATTTACATCTAATTAAATTGAGGAAAGTACTTGAAAAATACAAAATAAACATAAGAAAATTTAAGTGTATACAAAAAAATATCATGTAATCAAGCAAGAACCCTTACTTTTTTTCATTTATATTACGTAAATTAATTCAAAAGATTCTCACTTGATTACATACATAGTTATAAAAAAAGCTGCTATTTATTTTCCTAAAACTTCCGAGAATACAAAGTAGTTCTTTTTCATTTTCCAACAAAAAATTTTTCAAACAATAATATTTTTTTATTTTTTGGTTTAATGACGAAAACTATGGATAAAAAAAATTAGATAGAAGAACTTCTACTTTATCAACTGATAGTGAGAAAACGAAATCCGGATAAATACCAATGGATATTACAGGTAAAAGAAAAGAGATCGAAAGAAACAATTCTCGGGGACCCGAATCCACAAAATAAGAGTTTGGGGCATTAAAAAGCTTGTATCCATAAAAAATTTGACGTAACATAGATAATGAATAAATAGGAGTTAATATTATTCCAATTGCCATTACAAAAGTAATTAGGATTTTGGACATTAAAAGATATTTTTGGCTAGTAAGTATTCCAAAAAATACTATCAATTCTGCAACAAAACCGCTCATGCCCGGTAATGCAAGCGAGGCCATTGATAAGATACTGAAAGTCATAAATATTTTTGGAATTTTGATTGCCATTCCGCCCATTTCATCAAGATAAACGAGACGTATTCGATCATAACTCGTTCCTGCCAAGAAAAAAAGCGCGGCGCCTATAAATCCATGAGATATTATTTGTAAAATGGACCCGTTGAGTCCGGTATCGCTTATCGAACCTAGTCCTATAATTATGAAACCCATGTGAGATACGGAGGAATAAGCTATTCTTTTTTTTAAATTCCATTGACCGGGAGATGTTGAAGCTGCATAGATTATTTGAATTGTGCCGACTAGCATCAACCAAGGAGAAAATAGAGAATGGGCACGAGGTAATAATTCCATATTTATCCGAACTAATCCATATGCGCCCATTTTTAATAAGATTCCAGCTAGCAGCATACAAGTACTGTAATGTGCCTCTCCATGAGTGTCTGGTAACCAAGTATGTAAGGGTATAATCGGTAATTTAACAGCAAAAGCAATAAAAAATCCAATATAGAAGAGGATTTCTAGTTCTACAGGATACGAGTGATTAGCTGATGTTTCAAAATTTAATGTTGGTTCATTCGAACCAGCTAAACAAATACCTAGAATTGCCATTAATAAAAAGGCGGAACTTCCCGCAGTGTACAAAATAAATTTTGTTGCTGAATATAAACGTTTCTTTCCTCCCCACACGGATATAAGTAGATAAACTGGAATTAATTCTAATTCCCACATGATGAAAAAAAGTAAAATGTCTTGCGAAGAAAATGGTCCGATTTGACCGCTATACATTGCTAACAGAAGAAAATGGAATAATCGGGATTCACGAGTAACCGGCCAAGCCACTAAAGTAGCTAAAGTAGTGATAAACCCCGTTAGCAAAATGGGTCCTATAGAAATTCCATCTATTCCCAATCTCCAGGAAAAATCAAAAAAAGAGATATATTTATAATCCTCTCTCAGTTGGATTAACGGCTCGTTCAAGTGGAAATGATACCCGAATGCATAAGTTGTTATAAGGAGTTCTATTATACATATAGAAATAGTATACCACCTAATTAACTTATTTCCTCTATGAGGAAAAAATAAAATTAAAGAACCCGCAAATATAGGAAAAACTACAATTATCGTTAACCAAGGAAAAGAATTCGTAGTAAAAAAAAGATACACTTGGACCAGAAAAGCGCGTGCTCAAAAAAAAGTATTTTTTTGAGCACGCGCTTTTGTCGGTAAAGGTAAAAAATAAAATGTAGTCGTATTCAAGTCGGGAACGTATCAATAAGCTAGACCCATACTTCGAGTTGTTTCATGCCACAAATAAACTCGAACACTCAAGAAATCCGTTGGACAGGCGGATTCACATCTTTTACAACCTACACAATCCTCTGTTCTTGGAGCAGAAGCAATTTGCTTAGCTTTACACCCGTCCCAAGGTATCATTTCTAATACATCTGTGGGACAAGCTCGGACACATTGAGTACATCCTATACATGTATCATAAATTTTTACGGAATGTGACATTAGATCTATAATTTTTTTAAAAAGAAATTTTCGATCTAGTAAACTTGTAAATAAATCATATATTGAAATACTAGATGAATCAATGATTTCAAATTATCAGAATTTTTCTAATCAATCTACTTATGGTTATGGATAAACTCATGGGAAAAGACCAAGATACTTTGATTTCTTATATTTTCGCAAACATGATCATACAGAATGTATAATACACACTAATTCAAATTTTTGATTTGAATGGTTAATACTATTTATTTAACAAATTTGATTGATTGATACGAATTGATTTTCTATTACGATAAATTGATGATACAATAGCTGGTCCAATAGCTGCTTCAGCGGCTGCAATGACTATAACAAAAATGGAGAAAATATTGCCTTTTAATTGGCGGCTATCAAAAAAATCAGAAAATGTTACTAAATTTATATTAACAGCATTCAGTATGAGTTCAAGACACATAAGAGCTCTAACCATATTTCGGCTTGTGATCAATCCATAGATGCCGATAGAAAATAAGTAGGCACTCAAAACAAGTACATGTTCCAGCATCATTGAACAACTCCTTATTAATTTTAATTCATTTGAATATAACATGAATAACAAAATAACCCCAAAAATATTGGATAATATAAAAAAGTATGGAACAAAAAAAATATATCGGAAATAAGTAAAATCCAAATTTCCTAGGATTGCTATTATTATCATTGGCGCGCTATGGAAATTGCACCTATCAAACTGGCTAAAAGAATTATTGAAATGAATTCAAAGGGAAGAAAAAACTCTGTTGATAAATGAATTCCAATTTGTTGATTATTACTTATTAAATCATGTTCTATAATCTGGTTTGATCTTGTAGTCCAAATAATCCCGTACCATGAGGTATCCGTAATAGTAGTCATTAGTAAACCAAACATACTTGTACAAACCAACAAAGTACCCCTATTCCCTGACGTATAAAGATTAAAATCTTTGAAATATTCTGAACCGTTCAGAAACATTACAGCAAAAATGATTAAAACATTTATAGCTCCCACATAAATAAGGAGTTGTGCAGCAGCGACAAAAAATGAATTTGATAGAATATATAATAGGGATATAAAAACCAGAACAAATCCCAACGAAAAGGCAGAATAAATTGGGTTGATAAGTAATACTACTCCTATACCGCCTAAGATAAGACCTAATCCCAGAAAGACTAAAAGAAAATCATGTACGGGTCCATGCAAATCCATTATATGTAGGATACGAGATAAAAAAATAATTTCATGACCTTATTTATTGAGACCAGACCAGAAAAAATGGTTGATTTTATCTTTTATCATTCATTTCAGAAAAAAATTATATTTGCATTAAATCCTCGGGGGTATGAATTAATGTGGGTACAGTTTTTGTTAAAATTTAACGTTTTTTCTGAATTGAACAGCTCGAATAACAAATTAACCATTTCTCAAAAATGTCACAAATATTAATTAATTCTTAATCCAAATTAACCAAATTAATACGCAATTCTTATAAATTCTTACCAACGAATAACCAGTAAGTATTTCTAGTTATTGAGACCAAACAAAACAGAAAAACAAACTTCTTTAAATTTTTTAAACCAAAAGTCAACCTTAGTAATTTCTAAATTTTCCTTAATCAAGGATTTGCCTATTTTTTATTTGAGTCGAATTCAAAATAGTTCTAATTGTATAATCGAAAATTACTACGATTGGTAAACGACCCAACGCTATTTGATTATAATTCAATTCGTGACGATCATAAGTAGAAAGTTCATATTCTGCAGTCATTGCTAAACAGTTTGTTGGACAATACTCAACACAGTTACCACAAAATATACATATTCCAAAATCAATACTGTAATTATATAATCGTTTCTTACGAATATGAGTTTCCAATTTCCAATCAATGACGGGTAGATCTATAGGACATACACGAACACATACTTCACAAGCAATACATTTCTCAAATTCGAAATGGATTCGACCGCGGAACCGATCCGCGGTTATTACTTTTTCATAAGGATATTGAATAGTTATGGGTAAACGATTTACGTGGGATAAGGTAATCATGAAACTTTGACCAATATACCTCGCAGCGCGTACTGTTTGTTGCCCATAATTTATGAACCCAGTTACCATAGGGAACATATTGTGAATATATATATTATTTTTTTTTTATTTCTCTTGTTTGATCCAATTTGTGAATATAATATATATTAGCCTTTTACAGTGAAAATAGTTGAGAAGAGGTTGTTAATAATAGATTACCCAGAGAAATAGGTAAAAGAAATTTCCATCCAAGATTCAACAGCTGGTCCATTCTTATCCTAGGTAAAGTCCACCTTGTTGTGATAGAAATGAACAAGAACAAATAAGTTTTAGCTAATGTAATAAAGATATCAATTGTTGATTCAAAAACACCGTATGGTTTATTTATTTCAAAAAACTCAGAAATAAATATGTGCGGAATAGAGATAGTCCAGCCTCCTAAATAAAGAACTGTTACAAATAATGAAGAAACTAATAGGTTTAAATAAGAAGCAACATAAAATAAACCAAATTTGATACCTGAATATTCGGTTTGATAACCTGCTACTAATTCTTCTTCTGCTTCTGGTAAATCAAAAGGTAATCTTTCACATTCTGCTAGGGAAGAAATTAAAAAAATAATAAATCCTATAGGTTGACGCCACAAATTCCATCCCCAAAAACCGTATTTTGATTGGGCCTCAACTATATCAACTGTACTTGAACTATTAGATAATCATAGTCGATGATACCATCACAGTTTGCATCGCTATTCCAGAACCGTACATGAGATTTTCATTGCATACGGCTCCTGGTGGACTTTAAATAAATCTAAAGATCGAGTCAAGTCACTTTTCTTTTGAAATCTTTTTAAGATGTGTAAAATAAAAAAATTTTGTACGATCTCGAATTAGACCACTTGAATTCTGTTTGTTATACTTTAAAAAGTTGCTTTATTTTTTAATTACCTTAAAAAGCTTCTGAATTCATCTCGTCCTTTAATAATTTAAAAAATCTTTTGAAATTTTATTTGTTGAGTAATAACTTAATTCTTCTATCAAATACTCGTTATAAAGATATTCAAAACCCCTCCTTTTTACAAACGAAAAAATTATTAATTAATAAATTCTGATATTAATTCTATCTATAGAACTATGAATCTAGAACGAATAAAAGTAAAAAAAAAAAGCAAGTTTTTTTACTGTAATTGTATTTCTTCTTTCTCTTTTTTTGTCGTTTCTATGTCTTCTTTCTGTTTCTGCGAAAAGTTAATTTACAAAATAAAAATAAAGGATTATTTCGTTTCCAATAGTCATTGATTTAATCGACGAAGAGAAGCATACTCTGGATCGGAATTCTAGGGAGTTCCACTTAATCATTTCTACTAACTTAAAGCCCCAAATAATATTCGTTGTACATTATGTGAAAATATTCTTATTTTTTTACATAATCCCCATCACGAATCCTTTGTGTATCTTGGTGTTTCTACTCATCCACTCGTTTTTGTTCAATACTGCATTACGTTAAAGTAATTAATGTATGATAATCAATAGAAACGATAGTTAAAATTAACTTTAGTGTATCTTTTTAGCCCGCTTCAAGTCAGGATGACGAGTTAGTTATCTAATCTTGGGGCAAAGTCTTTCGTTTGCTTATGTTTATTTATATTTGTCTCTATAACATTTATTTTATACATCGGAAATGAGACTTAAATTTTTTACAGCTAGTTTAAGCTGTTTTCTTTCACTCATATAACTCTTGGGTTTAGTTCATTCATCGGAATATTGAATAAAAAATGAAGATATTTAGTCAACTTGGTTCGTCTTCCTACTATAAAACCGAAAGTAAGAAATATAATTTTTTTTTTTGACTTAACGAATCGCACGTAGAGATATTGATAACACACATAAAGTTAAAGGTATTTCATAACTAATCGATTGAGCAACAGCTCGTAGACCACCTAAAAAAGAATATTTATTATTTGATCCATATCCTGACATAAGAAGTCCGATAGGAGCAATACTTGAAACGGCAATCCATAAAAAAACACCTATATTGAGATCCGATAAAACAAAGCGAGAACTAAAAGGAACTACCAAGTAGCTTACTAAACTGGATATAACCACTATGGAAGGGCCGAGACTGAATAAACGAGTATCCCCTCGAGACGGAAAAAGGCTTTCTTTGAAGAGAAGTTTTACCCCATCAGCTAAAGCTTGCAAAACTCCTAAGGGCCCAGCGTATTCTGGGCCAATACGTTGTTGCAGTCCCGCGGATATTTCTCTTTCTAACCATACAATTACTAGTATACCCATCGTTATTCCCAATACAGGAGTAAAAACAGGAATAAGTATCCAGAGAATTCCATAAGCCTGTTTTAAAAATTCCAATCTAGAAAAAGAATTGATATCTTGTACTTCTATTCTATCAATTATCATGTTAACGATCAACTTCTCCCATAATAATATCTATGCTACCTAGTATTGTCATAATATCAGCCAATTTCATTCTTTTAACTAACTGAGGAATAATTTGCAAATTAATAAAACCTGGCGGTCGAATTTTACACCTCCAAGGAAACCCACTCTCATCCCCTATCAAAAAAATCCCCAATTCACCCTTTGGAGCTTCTACTCTCACATAGAGTTCTTGTTTCGGCAATTCAAATGTAGGCGAAGGTTTTTTACTAATAAATCGATAGTCAAAGTCATTCCATTCCGGATTCCTTTCAATATCGAAGTATCGTATTTCTAAATTCTCATATGGACCTCCCGGAATTCCTTCTAGAGCCTGTTGAATAATTTTTATGGATTCTGTCATTTCCCCAATGCGGACTAGATATCTAGATAAAGAATCTCCTTCTTTTTGCCACTGTACTTCCCAATCAAATTCGTCGTAACACTCATAATGATCCACTTTACGGAGATCCCATTGTATTCCAGAAGCTCGCAGCATTGGTCCTGATAAACCCCAATTTATCACATCCTCTCGTCCAATAATGCCCACCCCTTCCACTCTTTCTAAAAAAATGGGATTTCTCGTAATAAGTTTTTGATATTCTGTAACTCCTGTTAAAAAATACTCGCAAAAATCTAAACATTTATCGATCCAACCATAAGGTAAATCAGCCGCAACTCCTCCAATACGAAAAAAATTATGCATCATTCTCATACCAGTGGCAGCTTCAAATAAATCATATACTAATTCTCTTTCTCTAAAAATATAGAAAAAAGGAGTTTGCGCTCCAATATCTGCCATAAAAGGCCCAAGCCATAACAAATGCGAAGCGATACGACTCAACTCCAACAAAATTGTTCGGATATAGCTGGCTCTTTTAGGTACTTGGATATTTCCGAACAACTCTGGTCCGTTTACGGTTATCGCTTCTGTGAACATAGTCGCTAAATAATCCCAACGCGTAACATAAGGCAAATATTGTATAATTGTGCGATTTTCCGCAATTTTTTCCATTCCTCGGTGTAAATACCCTAATATAGGTTCACAATCAATAACATCTTCACCATCAAGAGTAACGATGAGTCGAAGAACACCGTGCATTGATGGGTGGTGGGGTCCCATATTTACTATCATGGGGTTTGTTCTTGTAGCAGGTATATTCATATGCTTTTACGGGATTCCTTTTTTCATGAATTATTGAACGTTAAAAAAAGTTTATTAAAATTCAAGATCTACTAAATAAATTAAAAATATCCTTCAAACTAAAATTAACGCGTTTTTGATTCGCGAATATTTAACTGATTAATTAATTCTTTATAACGTATTCTATTTTTCTTTGACAAATAAGACAGCATCCTTTGGCGTTTTCCCAAAATTTTACGGAGGCCTCTCTGAGATAAAAAATCTTTTCTGTGCAATTCCAAATGTGAAGAAAGTTTTCGTATCCTATTAGTGAGTCTTAGTATTTGAAATGCAGCGGAACCCCTGTTCTCGTCTTTTTTTTCGTGCGAAATAACCGAGATAAATGACTTTTTTACCATAAAAGTAAATGGTACCCCCACAGGCCTTTAATTAAAAATATCCTTATATATTTTTTTTTTTCAATAAAAAAAGTTATTATTTTAGTTGGTATACACACTAAAATAATCTTAATTTTGTTAAAAATGACTGATTGTAAAATCATATTCGAATAGGTAGACAAAAAGATAGTTGTCTACACTCACAAAAGCTAAAATTTATACTAAAAAAAAAATAAAGGAGATTTTTTCATCATTTTATGTCATTTAATTTCTATCATGAATTAGAATGAAATGTAAAACAATGTTATGTGTGCATCTCTTTGTATTCATATAAAAAAGAGCACGGGAAATAAAAGCAATCCGTATTTTATTTTTTTAGTACACGCATCAATTCATTTTTCAAATTCTGGATACATATGTATCCTTAGGAGACCAAAACGACTGCTATTATTGGTATCAAACCAATAACGGTTCATACAAGCAAAATCTTCTAATCGATAATTAGGCCAAATAAAAAATTTTAATTTAATACGTGTATTTTTCTCGCTTTTTATTTTATTCAAAGCTCGACTCTTTACTCGATTTTCAGTAAAAAAAGGTCCATTTATAGGCGGAACATTCTTATTTATTGAATCAAAACAAATTAGAATTCTGAATTCTCTACGACGTCTAGGGGATAAAATACTTTCAGGAACAAGCAACTCAAAATAAGTAATGTCTTGCTTTTCTACCATCTTTTGAGTTTTTAGAATTAAGTCATCAGAATTTTTCTTATCAACATGTCCTTTTTTTTGGCATTTTTGATTAATTGTGTGGTTGCTATTATAAACCACTGAAATAACAACAGTTTGCTGCATAATAAAGTGTCCCGCCCTTTTTAGACACAGACGAAGGGGTTCGATAAGTAATATTCTCCTTTTAAGCAATTTTGAAAGAATTAAATTTTTATGAATCTTTAAAATATCCATACTAATTTCCCCGTTTTGAATACAGGCTATAGCAATTTCTCTTGGGTTTAGTAGTCTAAGCAGGAGACAATATACGTTAATATTATTGATTATTTTTTCATTTAAAAAATTATTCCATCTCAATTGAAAAAGTAAATATCTTTTTAGTACGAAATCTAATTTAGCGCACATATTATTCTTATATTCTTTTTTTTTTTCTTTTTTCAGCTTTGATATCGTATAAAATTTTTCAATATATTTTTCGTAGTTTATTAGAGTTGATTCAAAAGTTGGCTGGACTATGCATTCTTTTTCCCTTTTATTTTTTTTTTTTAATGAAAAAATTGATAAAAAACTATCTCTTTTTTTCTTTACAGTAGTTTTTTTATTTTTACTAACATTTACATTAAAATTTAAAAGGAGCAACTTGATTGGAATTGGTTTTTTTTTATACGAAAAAGAGAGTACCAAAAATTCTGGAAAAACCCAAAATGGTAAATTCAATATGGAACAATTTAGTATTTCTTCATTCATTCTCATCCAATCAAAAAGTTTTGTTTTTTTATTGTAGGGGTTGCTCCCTTGATTTTGATAAACTGTGGTCAAACAACGAAATTCTTTTTCAATTTTATAGATTTTTTTATTTTTATAATTACTAGTTCTAATCGTAGTATATTTATTATTGTCGATAGCAGTATCTATATTTTTACAGATCTGAGTTTCGGTGTTCTTTATAAAACAAAAATTAAGAAATATCCAATGAAAACTTTTTCTATTCGTGTGTTTCTTTAGATGGATAATATTGTCTTCGGATATATAATTTTGGACCAAAATACCTACTAGGATATTAAAATATTGGCGTTTACTTTCAGCATAATTATAAAAAAAATAGAGGTTATTATTTACTTCTAAAGATAATGAAGAAATGGGGGAATTCCTTTTATCTTCATACTTAATAAAATTATATGATAAAAGATTGTATCTATCTTGTTTTTTAAAGTTAATTAATTTATTGTTTTTTTTTATAGAGTGGTAATTTACTTTATTTATATTTTCTTTTGATATGAATTGAGCTAAATCCTCTTGATAAAAATCTTTTAACTTATTTTTACATTGATATATCGGTCGAAAATTGCGGAGGTTCTTATGGTTTGATTGAGAATGTAATATTTCATATACTCTAATAAAATAATTCTTTATTTCATTTTTAAGAAAAATAGAGTTTACATTAGATTCAAATACAAATCTTAATCTTACCTGATATAAATCAAAAAACTTCAAAAAAGCATTTTTTGATAATTTGTAAAATACATATGCTTCTGATAAAGAAGATAAGTCATAAAAATACTTTAACCTCTTATTACTAATATTAGATAGGGTCTTTGTTATAGTATAAATAAATAAGGTTATTTTTTTGTTTGTTTTATAAAATTTTTCCTTATTTGTCTCATTATTGTAAATATAGTTAGTATATGAAATGTATTTATTAATTTTTTTTTGTTGTTTAAAAAAAAAAAGGTGTACAATTTCTCTCGAAATATTTTTTATATATATAAAGATATTTCTATGTATCCTTTCAAGTAAAATGTTTATAAAATAAGTAGTTTTACTAATTAGTAGAACATTTCGTTTTTTTAAAAGTTTCAAAAAAGTTTTCGATGATTCTAGCCTTTTATCATAGTTCATTTTGTTCAAACTTATATTTATATGTAGACTTGTGAATTCTTTTTTATTGTCGTTTGAAACTTTTTGTATTTCATTTATAATTGTGCGTGTTCTAGGAACAAGCCCTTGTATTTTTTGTTTTGTCAACGCGCAAATGGTTGAATTTGTAGATTGAATATTAATGGACGATTCCTGAATTATATCTTTTTTTAGTATAAAGTTTTGTTCGTTTTTGTTGTCACTCGATTTGTATATTTTTCTCAATATAACTATTGGAATTTTTTTTATTTTTGGTAGTTTTTTTTTTTTCTTTTTATAAAATTTTATTCGTTCTTTTAAAATTTGGATAATCCTAAAAAAATTCTTTTTACATTTTTTTTTTAGTTTTTTAAAAATAGGTTGAACAGAGGAAAGTTGTTTTCGTGGAGAACCAAAAGGAAGTTCAGTTTCTAGTCCCCAAACTGTTAAAAAAAAAGAATCCGTTTTTTGCGTTTTATTTTTCAGTGGATGGGTCTCTCTTTCTAGTAGCTTAGATTTGTTAGAAAGTTTGAGACGAAAAGGAAATAGGATCTTTATTTGAATACCGTCTGTTAACCAGTTTTTAGGAAATTCTTTGTCTGATAATAGAACAGCGTTATAAGTGCATTTAACATGCATTTCTTTACGCCACTCCATAAAATCCTCAGACCATTCAGGAGCTTTAAATAATAAGATACGAGTGATATTTTTAAATATTATCAATAATGGTAATATTATATATTTTCTCAGAATTGACTGGCTTAGTAACATAATACCCCTTATTACTTGAGCAAATACAAAGCTGTCCCAGGCTTCCGCTATTTCTATACGTGTTTTTTCTGTTCTTTTTATTTTTTCTTCTTTTTTTTTGTTAGCTTCTTTTTTTTTAGTACTTTCTTTTTCCTTTTTCTCTGTACAATTTATAATTTTTAATTCTTTATTTTTCCATATAAAAGTTTTTAGTTTATTTTTTATTGGTTCATAAATATTAAAAGAAAGCTCTTTTTCTAGTCGATCCGAAAAAGTGGGTGAATTCATATTAGCTTCAAATGATTTACAAATAATTGTTTTACGTCTTTGTGCTCGGATTGAGCCTATAATTAAATCTCGCTGAAAATCTGGTTGTTGTGAATAACGTATTACAGAAATCTCGTCTTTTTCATCATTATTAAGATCTTGGGCATTACTATAAATATTGTTATCTTCTAGATTTTCGTTAAAAATCACTACACTTTTGCTTTTTCTTGAACGAATCTGAGCGTGGGTTCCTAACAGGTCCTCATTTTGTTCTTCCTCTTGTTCCAAATTGTTGATTAATCTATATGACCACCGAGGAACTCTTTTTTTAATTTCATTTAAATCACTAAATTTATTTACTATTTTAGTACCGTTAGAATTCGTGTGAACGTTTTCAAATATAAATTTATTTTTTAGTTTTTTTGAATTAATTCTTAGTCTTTTATATTCAAAAAATTTTATATTTTTTTTTAAATTAGAGGTTCGTTTTTTAAAAAAGTTATTAATTAAATTCACCAAAAAACTTATTTCTTTTTCTAATGATTTTTTTTGAATTCTTTCAAAATTTCTTTTTTCCTGTTGAAATTCTAAGTAATTAATAATAAGAAAGACACCCAAAAGTTTATTTATCCAACCCCTTTCTATGTAATTTTGTATGGAAATCTTATATTTGATTGAAAGACAAAACAATTTTGGCATTTGTCCACGGGAAGCGCCCTTTAAGAAAGGGTCATATACCTCAGGTAAATATATATTTTTTTTATTATTGCAATATTCGCATAATCTATTTATGTTTTCAAGTCGATCGAGAATAAGAGAATTACTCCCTAAAATCTTATCTATAGTCTTAACTATATATATAAATTTGTTGTTTATATTTTTTATTTTTTCTTTATTATTATAATGCCAAAGATTCTCCAATTCATTAAAAGATGGTTTATCCATTGTAAATAAAGATAGCTTTCGTTCTATCATTTCGAAAAAGGTTGGCAAACTAGGTGGGTGCGTAAAAAATATTTTTTCTTTTCCAACACTTTGACATGGATGAAAAAAATATTGCGACATCTCATTTTTTAAAGTTCTCGAAAGGGAACCTTTTAATTTATTGGTTTTTATAGACCGAAACGGCCTATTCCATTTTTTATAGTTAAAAAGAATAGTCACAAAAGGTTTTTGAAAGCTAAAGTTGCGTAATTTTTTTTTTTCTTTAAATATTTCTAACTTCGAATTTTCTTGATTCCGATCCACATTCAGATAATAAGTTTCATAAACGGGTCTGTTTTTATATCGTGTCTCTTTCAATAAGAATTCCTCTTTTGTTTTTTCCTTCCCATTCACTCGTATCTCTTCCCTTTCATCGATTTTGTACGGATCCTCCTTTTCTTCCCAAAAAAGGGAAGGAGAAGGATCTTCTTCAGTTTCAGTGGATCCCTCTTGTTCCTGT